TCGGTAGGAAGAACTTTCATAAAAGAACTTTGCAAATTACGGAGCAGTCATTTAAATGTCTAATTAAAATAGAGTTAGAGTTCCTTTCTTAGTGCACTATCGAGTTGGTCACTTATAAAGATGTATATTATATATATATACTTTATTTAATATTAATATCATATTGAAGGTATATTAAATGATAATTTCTTATTAATATGATGAACCTTCTAACCTATTAAAAATTATGTGAAGAGTTTAGAAAAGAGAATTTTAAAGAACTGTTAACATTATAGGGTTCATCTATCTTTATTTATATTATATATATACATTTATATACTTATACATTAATATTTAAATATAATTAAATATTAATTAAAGTATAATATATATTAATATTGTTATATTTAAACCTTATATATAAATTATATATTTATTGTTAGATACACATTTATTATAATTAACTAAAGAAAATGTATGGATAATTGTATATGAACCCATAAAAATAAAAAATAAAAAAATATTTACGAATTCTTAGCTATTATTGGTTTATATGGAATTATATCTTTTAAGCTTATTTCTGACCCTCTTCCTTTGGAATGATTTGTAAAAAGTTAGATTTACGAAGGGGAATCTACGGGGCAAGTGGTATTTCCCCCTTCGGTTAAATTTTATTATCCGGGCAATACAATTGAAAAATACATAACTAGTTCAAGATTAATCCTGGCTTTCGGGGCCTTTTCTTAGTAGAAAGGTCATCCTTCATTTTTACTTCATTGATCGGGTGATACCAATTGAAGATACATATTTTATAACTGTTGTTTACACTGGGGTAAATTTCGTGCTATATTTACTTTAAAAAATTAATTAAAGATTATTCTTTTGGTGTTTAAATATTATTGTTATATATAAAACATGTCTTTAAACTTAATTTTTGACCTCTTCGTTTGGAATGATTTGTAAAAAGTTAGATTTACGAAGGGGAATCTATGGGGGCAAGCGGTATTCCCCCCTTCGGTTTAATTTTATTGACCGGGCAATACAATTGAAAAATACATAACTAGTTCAAGATTAATCCTGGCTTTCGGGGCCTTTTCTTAGTAGAAAGGACTTCCTTTATTATAATTTCATTAGTTGGGGATGCCAATTAAGAATACATATTTTTAATTATTATAGTTGATATTATTTATTATATTTATTCTAGATTATTACAGTAAGGTAAGTTAGTGTACTATAATTTATTAAAAAATAATTAAAGTTTTATTCTTGCTTTTGAATTTATTATCTGGATATTTTACATGAAAATTATTGTGAGAGTTTTTGTTAATCTTAATGATTAATAGGGAATTAGTCTCAGTATTTGATATTAGTAATCAAAGTCATTTGGAGTTAGTAATTTAGTTTATGATTGGCTAAAATCGTGCCAGCCGCCGCGGTTAGACTTAAAATTTAAATAAATATTTTTAGTTATGAAGTTAATTTAATTTTTAGAAATGTTTAATTTTTTTATAAAGGTGGAATTTTGAAAGGAAATTGCATTTATGGAATAATAATGAAGCTTCGAAATTCAAAATTTAAACTAGGATTAGATACCCTATTATTTTGAATGTAAAGATAAATACAAGAGTAGTAAGAGGTAAGTTCTTGAAACTCAAAGAATTTGGCGGTGTTTTAGTCTTTTCAGAGGAATCTGTCCTGTAATGGATAATACACATTAAATTTAACTTGATTTTGTAAAAGCAGTTTGTATACCGCCGTCATAAGATTATCTTTTTAGAGAAAAAATTTTCTGGATTTCTGGGGAAAAAGACAAGTATATTATAGTAATATAAAGAGGATAAAATGTCAGGTCAAGGTGCAGCTTATAATTAAGTAAGAGATGGATTACAATAAAATATATTTATATGGATAGTATGTTGAAAAATATATTTGAAGGTGGATTTGAAAGTAATATTGTTAAATTATGATATTATGATTATAGCTCTAAAACATGTACACATCGCCCGTCGCTCTCATTATAAGGTGAGATAAGTCGTAACAAAGTAGATGTACTGGAAAGTGTATCTAGATTGAACAAAATAAAGCTTTTTAAAAGATAAGCATTTCATTTACACTGGAAAGAGTTTCGTGCAAATCGAATTATTTTGAAAGAAAAAATTTATTAAAGGTGTATTTGTTTAATAATATTTTAATAAAGTAATTTAATATGATTTATAGTTTTAGTATAAATATATGAATAAATTTTTGTAATGATAGTTAATTAGTACTGAAAAGGAATATTGAAATATATAAAAATTATTTTATTAAGAAGCAGGTTTAATACTGTACCTTGTGTATCAGGGTTTATTAAATTAATAATATGAATTTATTATTCCCGAATTAAGAAGATCTAATATATTATGTTAGTTAATATGGAATAATTATTAATAATATTATATTTGGAATGAAATGTTTCCGATTCTTAGGATATCTGGTTTTTTAAGAAATAAATTTAATTTAGTTTAAATTTTGTATAAATATTTAATTGATGTAAATTTATTATAAGATTTAAGTAATAGTTTAGGGGATAAGCTCTAAATTATCAGATTAAAAATTTTTGTGAGGTTAGTTAGTTGTAGGCTTTAAATTAGTTATCAATTAAGAAATTGTTATAAATTATTAAGACTTTTTTAGATAATTTATTGAAGGATTTAATTTGTTTATTAAAATGTCTTATAGAATGATTATATAAGATTAATTTTGATAAAATTAGTATACTATTTTTGTGAATATATTTAAATTATTAATTTATATAAAGGAATTCGGCAAATATTTTACTCGCCTGTTTAACAAAAACATGTCTTTTTGAGATTTATTTAAAGTCGGGCCTGCCCACTGATTTACATTGAAGGGCCGCGGTATCTTGACCGTGCAAAGGTAGCATAATCATTAGTCTTTTAATTAAAGGCTGGAATGAATGGTTTGACGAAGTAAAAGCTGTCTCTGTATAATTTGTAGAATTTGTCTTTTTAGTTAAAAGACTAAAATGAAAATAAGGGACGAGAAGACCCTATAGAGCTTTATTTAAATATGTAATATATATATTTAAGGTGTATTATTAATTTATAGCATATTTATATTGTGTTGGGGTGACATAAAGATATAAATAACTCTTTATTTAACAAACATAAATTTATGGGTGTTTGATCCAGTATTATTGATTAAAAGATAAAGTTACCTTAGGGATAACAGCGTAATCCTTCTTGAGAGTTCACATCGAAAGAGGGGTTTGCGACCTCGATGTTGGATTAAGAAAATGATTAAATGCAGTAGTTTAATTAATAGGTCTGTTCGACCTTTAAATTCTTACATGATCTGAGTTCAGACCGGCGTGAGCCAGGTCGGTTTCTATCTTTGTTTTAAGAAAATATTTTAGTACGAAAGGACCAAATATAAGAAATAATTTTTAATATTAGAATATTATTAAATAAAACTATTTTGGCAGAAAAGTGCATTGAATTTAGAATTCAAATATGTAGATGAGATTACAAATAGTAGTGTGAGTTGAATTGATCTCTACAATTGTAGGTGTAATTATTTTAGTGGTTTGTGTTTTAATCGGGGTTGCTTTTTTAACGTTATTAGAGCGCAAGGTGTTGGGGTACATTCAAATCCGTAAGGGTCCAAATAAAGTAGGATTTGTTGGATTACCTCAACCATTTGCAGATGCAATTAAATTATTTACTAAGGAATCTACTACACCTATTATGTCAAATTTTTTTTTATATTATTTTTCTCCTGTAATTAGATTGTTTTTAGCTTTGTTAGGTTGAATAGTTTTTCCTTTTATTACTATATTAATTTCTTTTAATTTGGGGTTACTTTTCTTTTTAGCCTGCGCAAGAATGGGAGTATATACAGTAATAATTGCGGGATGGTCTTCTAATTCTAATTACGCATTATTAGGTGGGTTACGTGCAGTTGCTCAGACAATTTCTTATGAAGTAAGATTAGCTTTAATTTTACTGTCCTTTGTTTTTTTAATTGGAGGGTATTGTTTACTAGATTTTTTAAAGTATCAAAATTATATTTGATTTATATTTGTTTCTTTCCCATTAATATTGGCTTGATTCAGATCTTGTCTTGCTGAAACAAACCGAACTCCTTTTGATTTTGCTGAGGGTGAATCAGAATTAGTTTCAGGGTTTAATGTTGAATATAGAGGAGGTGGATTTGCATTAATTTTTTTAGCAGAGTATGCAAGAATTTTATTTATAAGAATATTATTTAGCGTAATATTTTTAGGAGGAGATGTAATATCTTTAAAATTTTTCTTTTTACTGGTTATTTTGTCATTCCTTTTTATCTGAGTGCGGGGAACTTTACCTCGATTTCGTTATGATAAATTAATATACTTGGCTTGGAAGAGATATCTTCCACTTTCTCTTAATTATTTATTGTTTTTTTTAGGATTAAGGGTTGTACTAATTTCTTTATAATTTAGTGTAAATGTTTTAGTATAAGTTAATAAAGTTAATAGAAGAATTGAACTTCTGTCTTATGTTTTCAAAACATATGCTTTCATAAAGCTTAATAACTAATTGGTAAAGTAATCTCAAATTTTTAATATAATAGGATTAATTAAATAATAAGAAAAATAAAGAATAGTTAAGATTTGCCCTGTAATAATAAAAGGATCCTCTACGGGTCGTGCTCCAATTCACGTTAGTAAAATTACAATAGTAGTTATAGATCAAAATAAAATTTGGTTTAAAGGGTAAAATTGATTACTTCGAAAATTATGAGCGTTATAAAAAGGTAAAATTAAGAGGATTGCAATTGATATTACGAGGGCAATTACACCCCCCAATTTATTAGGGATTGAGCGAAGGATTGCATAAGCGAATAGGAAGTATCATTCAGGTTGAATATGAACTGGTGTTACTAATGGATTAGCGGGCGTAAAATTATCTGGATCCCCTAATAAATAAGGTTCAAGTAAAGTTAAAAATACTAATGAGGCGATTATAATAATAAAACCAAAAACATCCTTAAACGAAAAATAAGGGTGGAAGGGGATTTTATCTACATCACTATTTAATCCTAAGGGATTATTTGATCCTGTTTGGTGAAGGAATAACAGATGAATCATTACTATAGCTGCTACGATAAAGGGTAAAACAAAATGGAACGTAAAAAATCGAGTTAATGTAGCATTATCAACAGCAAATCCTCCTCAAACTCATTGGACAAGTTCAGTACCTAAATATGGGATAGCTGAAAGAAGATTTGTAATTACAGTAGCCCCTCAAAAAGATATTTGACCCCAAGGTAAAACATATCCTATAAAAGCTGTTCCTATAACTAAGAATAGAATTACTACACCGGTTATTCAAGTGTGAATAAAATTATAAGAACCATAATATATTCCTCGCCCGACATGTAAATATAAGCAAATAAAGAAGAATGACGCCCCATTGGCATGTAATGTACGAAGGAATCATCCAAAATTGACATCTCGGCAAATATGGGCTACTCTAGAGAAGGCTAAATCAATATGAGCAGTATAATGCATGGCAAGGAATAATCCTGTTAAGATTTGAATTATTAAACAAACTCCTAAAAGGGATCCAAAGTTTCATCAAGCTGAAATATTAGAAGGTGCTGGTAGGTCAACTAATGCATTGTTGGCAATTTTGAATAGTGGGTGGGATGTTCGCATAGGTTTATTCATTAGTTTTTTTGACGTAAAGGTCCATAAAAGATATTAGTAATTTTGACAATTACAATAAGAGTTAAAAGTAAATAACCTACTAATATTAGAGTGATGGAATTTGTGGGGTTATTATAAAGTTTAATTAATAGATATGTGGAATCCATTTGTATAGATAACGCGGCTGAAAATAAATTAACTATATCGTTTCTTAGATTGAGTTGAAATGAGTGATCTAAAATTATTGAAGTTGATAGGGAAATTATAATTAAAGTTAAAACAATAAGGAGATATTTAATTGGGATAGAAAATATTTCGTTTGAAGCCAATCTAGTAATATAGATAAATAATACTAGTATTCCACCTAGAAAAACTAAAAATAGCACATAGGAAAATCAAAAGGATGATGTTCTTAATCCGGTGAATATACAGACAAATAAGGTTTGTAAAATAATTATTAGGGTTATAGCTAAGGGGTGATTAATTTGAGTAAAGATTATGCTGTTGAATAAATTTATTATTAGGATATTAAAATTTAATATACAGAGGGTAGTTTAAATAGAATTTTAATTTTGGGGATTAATGGTAAGATGTATCTTTCCTCTGAGTTCTAGAAGGTGGGTATCTTAATACTGACTTACAAGACCAGTGTTTTTATTAAACTACTAAAACTAATGATAATAAATATTTATTGATTGGTGGTTGTTTTTATATTTTTTAGAGGTGCTTGAGGATTTTGCTCTAATCGTAAGCATTTATTAGTAATATTGTTGGCCCTTGAATTTATAGTTTTAGGCTTATTTTTTTTTTTATTTTTGTTTTTTAACTATTTTGAGGTTGAATTATACTTTAGAATAATTTTTTTGACGTTTTCGGTTTGTGAGGGGGCTTTAGGACTATCTGTGTTGGTTTCAATAATTCGGACGCATGGTAATGATTTCTTTCAAACTTTTAGAGTACTACAATGTTAAAGTTTGCATTTGTTTTATTATTTTTAATCCCTTTATGTTTTTTACAAAATTTTTGATGAGTGGTTCAGTCTTTATTATATTTAATAGCTTTGATATTTATATGTAGAGCAGGAATATTTTCTATACCTGGAAATTTAGGATATTTATTTGGTTGTGATATTTTATCTTACGGTTTAATTTTACTTAGATTTTGAATTTGTGCATTAATAGTAACAGCAAGAGAATCTGTGTATCGTCATAAATATTTTGAGAGGGTATTTTTGTTTTTAGTAATTATGTTATTATTAATGTTGTATTGTACTTTTAGAAGAATAAGTTTATTTTTCTTTTACTTATTTTTTGAGGCTAGTTTAATTCCTACTTTATTTTTGATTTTAGGATGGGGGTATCAACCAGAGCGTTTACAAGCTGGAATTTATCTTTTGTTTTATACGTTATTAGCATCTTTACCATTATTAGTAGGTTTATTTAGTATTTATGGTTTTTATGGTTCTTTATACCTGGGGATACTAAAGGGTGTAAATTTTACAAGTTTATTATTTTATTTGAGAATAGTAATAGCTTTTTTGGTAAAGATACCTATATTTATAGTTCACTTGTGATTACCTAAGGCTCATGTAGAGGCCCCAGTATCTGGTTCTATAATTTTGGCTGGGGTTTTACTAAAATTAGGGGGTTATGGTTTATTACGTGTTTTTATAATATTAAGAGATTTGGGATTGAAAATAAATTTTATTTGAGTTGGAATTAGACTAGTGGGGGGATTTTTAATTAGATTAGTTTGTTTACGCCAAATGGATTTAAAGGCGTTGATTGCTTATTCTTCAGTAGTTCATATGGGGATGGCCTTAGGGGGTTTAATAACTATGACGAGATGGGGGTTTATAAGAACTTATACTTTAATGATTGCTCACGGTTTATGTTCATCAGGGTTATTCGCCTTGGCAAATATTTCTTATGAGCGTTTAGGCAGACGAAGATTACTTATTAATAAAGGTTTAATAAATTTTATACCTTCTATGGCTATATGATGATTTTTATTAAGTTCTTCTAATATAGCAGCCCCTCCTTCTTTAAATTTAATAGGTGAAATCGGTTTATTAAATAGTTTGATTATATGATCAAGAATTTCCATAGTAATATTAATATTGATTTCATTTTTTAGAGCAGCTTATACTTTATATTTATATTCATACAGACAACATGGAACAATTTACTCCGGTGTTTATTCATGTTCTATAGGATACACCCGGGAATACTTAATATTAATACTTCATTGATTACCTTTAAATGTATTAGTATTACGGGGTGATTTATGTATTTTATGATTATAGAATTTAAGTAGTTTATATAAAATAATGATTTGTGGTGTCATAGATGTAGCTTATTACCTTAAGTTATTTTATGATCATTGTCAATTTGTTTATTAAGATTTATTTTTTTAATATCTATTTCTTTAATACTTATATTTTGAGGTATATATTATATTTTTTTTGATATAGTGGTATTTATTGAGTGGGAATTATTTAATTTAAATGGTTCTTCATTAGTAATAACTTTTTTATTTGATTGAATATCTTTAATGTTTATGAGTTTTGTTTTGTTTATTTCTTCTTTGGTAATTTATTATAGAGAAGAATATATACATGGAGATATTTACTTGAATCGATTTATTATTTTAGTTTTAATATTTGTGTTATCTATAATATTTTTAATTATTAGTCCTAATTTAATCAGTATTTTATTGGGATGGGATGGATTGGGTTTAGTGTCATATTGTTTAGTAATTTATTATCAAAATGTTAAGTCTTATAATGCGGGAATACTTACAGCCCTATCTAATCGAATTGGGGATGTTGCATTGTTGATAGCAGTTGCATGAATATTAAATTTTGGAAGATGGAATTATATTTATTATTTAGAGGCTGCTAATCAATCTTTGATTATAATAATTATTGGTAGATTAGTTGTATTGGCGGCAATAACGAAAAGTGCTCAAATTCCCTTTTCTTCGTGATTACCAGCGGCCATAGCTGCGCCTACCCCAGTTTCAGCATTAGTTCATTCATCTACTTTGGTTACTGCCGGGGTTTATTTATTGATTCGATTTAATATTATTATTGCCTCTAATAATTTAGGGTCAATTTTGTTATTAATAGGCGGGTTGACAATATTTATGGCCGGGTTGGGGGCTAATTTTGAATTTGATTTAAAAAAAATTATTGCGTTATCCACATTAAGTCAATTAGGTTTAATAATAAGAATTTTAGCTATAGGGTTTCCTAAATTAGCTTTTTTTCATTTATTAACTCATGCATTATTTAAGGCGTTATTATTTATATGTGCTGGCTCAATTATTCATAATATGAAGAATTGTCAAGATATCCGGTATATGGGGGGTTTATGTCAAGAAATACCATTAACTTCTATATGCTTTCATGTTTCTAACTTGGCTTTATGTGGTATACCTTTTTTGGCTGGTTTTTATTCTAAGGATTTAATTTTGGAAATTACTTCTTTATCAATATTAAATATAGTTAGTTTTTTTTTATACTTTTTTTCAACAGGTTTAACAGTGTGCTATTCTTTACGTTTAGTTTATTATTCAATAGTAGGGGATTTTAATTTTATGAGTTTACATTCTTTAAATGATGAAGGATGAGTTATACTACGAGGAATATTAACATTAATAATTATAGCAATTATAGGAGGTTGTATATTAAGATGAATTATTTTTCCTTCTCCTACTATAATTTGTTTACCTTTGAGATTAAAATTATTAGTTTTATTAGTAAGAGGGTTAGGGGGTTGATTAGGTTATGAATTAGCAAAATTTGAATTATCTTATGATTTACAGGCATTAAATTATTATATTGGGGTTTCGTTTATAGGTTCTATGTGATTTATACCTTTTATTTCAACATATGGAATTAATTATTATCCTTTATTATTTGGTAATAATATTTATAAGAGATTCGATCAAGGTTGAAGAGAGGATTGGGGAGGCCAAATGTTTTACACTTGATCAGTAAAATATTCTTATTTTATTCAATGGTGGCAAGATAACAATTTAAAGATTTATTTAGTAAGTTTTGTATTATGGGTCGTTATTTTAATTTTATTAATAATTTATTTAAATAGCTTATATAATAGAGCATAACATTGAAGCTGTTAAGGAGACAAATTTGTCTTTAAATATTTATAAATATGAATTATATTATTTATACAATGAAAATGTATAGTTTTAATTAAACTATATAAATGTAAGAAATGTTAACGGAGTTAAACCGTTAAAATATAAAGTTAGCAGCTTTAATTTGTTCATCACATTTCCGGAGGGAAAAAGGGCTTAATTGGAATGTGATTCAATAATATTATTAACAGTAATATACCTCTTTTTGGTTTCAATTAAAATTTTACTAATTTTTATTCACTCAAATAAGGATGAATAATCATCAAATGGTCAGGTCGAAACTGAATGCAAATATTGCTTCTTACTTTAAGGTAGACTGTAAATCAGTACTTTTTGAGTGCAATTCAAATGTTATTATTAACTACAACCCTAAATTATGTAGCTCATTCTAAGGCTCCTTGATTTCATTCATGGAATAATCCAATTAGAAGGATTAAGAGAAATACTACACTAATAAAAGTTCATGAAATAATATTTGATCATTGTATAATAATAGTTATGGGAAGAAGAAGAGCAATTTCTACATCAAAAATTAAAAAAATTACAGCGATTAGATAAAATCGAAGGGAAAAGGGGAGCCGTGCCGAGCTTTTGGGATCAAACCCGCATTCGAATGGTGAAGTTTTTTCTCGGTCATTAATGGTTTTTTTTGATAAAATTGTTGCTAATATCATTACAATAATTGATAATGTTAAGGTGATTCTTGAAAGGGTGAATAGTAATCAAATTATTTATTTTGAGTTTATCAATCTTTTTGATTGGAAGTCAAATGTACTTATATACTAAATAAATTTATCTACCTCATCAGTAAATTGTAATATAGAGGAATAATCATACTACATCAACAAAATGTCAATATCAAGCAGCTGCTTCAAATCCAAAATGGTGATTAGGGGAGAAGTGTGCTAAAAGATGCCGATAAAAACATACAGCTAAAAATGTAGTACCAATAATGACATGTAATCCGTGGAATCCAGTTGCTATAAAAAATGTTGATCCGTATGCAGAGTCGGCAATTGTAAACGGGGCTTCAATATATTCATAAGCTTGAAGAATTGTGAAATAAATCCCTAAAATGATAGTGAAAAATAAACCCTGAGTTGCTTGTCTATAATTTCTTTCTATAAGACTATGATGAGCCCATGTAACTGTGACTCCTGAAGCTAGTAGAATTCTTGTATTTAAAAGTGGAATTTGAAGAGGATTAAAGGGGTGGATGCCTGAAGGTGGTCATATAGTGCCTAATTCAATAGCAGGGGATAATCTTCTATGGAAGAAAGCCCAAAAGAAGGAAATGAAAAAGAAAATTTCAGATACAATAAATAGAATTATTCCTCAACGTAGACCATAATTTACAGGCAGGGTATGAAGTCCTTGATATGTTCCTTCACGGGTAATATCTCGTCATCATTGAATTGTGGTTAATACTATAATTAAAGTCCCTAGAATTAGAAGGGATGGATTATAATGATGAAATCATTTTACTAACCCGCTAGTTAAAGTTAAGGCTCCTAATGCTCCTGTTAATGGTCAGGGACTAGGATTAACGAGATGATATGGGTGGTTAAAGTGTGTTGACATTATTAATTTACTTCTCTAGAATATAGAGTTACAAGAATTGCGAACACGTATGATTGAATAATAGCAACAGCACATTCAAGAGTTAAAAGTGCTAGTTGTGCAATAATGAGAAGTGTAATTATTGAAGAAGTTAGGGTTGGCCCAGTATTACCTAATAAGGTTAAAAGTAGATGACCAGCAATTATATTAGCTGCTAATCGAACGGCGAGTGTTCCCGGACGAATAATGTTACTAATTGTTTCAATACAAACTATAAAGGGTATTAAAACAGGGGGTGTTCCTTGCGGAACTAAATGGGCAAATATGTGTTGTGTATGATTAATTCATCCATAAATTATAAAGCTTATTCAAAGAGGGAGGGCAAGAGTTAAAGTTATTGCAAGATGTCTTGAACTAGTAAAAATATAGGGAAATAAACCTATGAAATTATTAAATAAGATTAATGTAAATAGAGACACAAAAATGAATGTGCTTCCCTTATTTGAGGGGCCAATAAGGGTTTTAAATTCATTATGAAGTGTATTATTAATTGAATATCAAATAAAATTAAATCGTGAGGGAAGTAATCAAAAAGATAGGGGTAATATTGTAATTCCTAGGAAAGTACTTATTCAATTTAAGGATAAATTTATAATATTTGTAGAAGGGTCAAAAACTGAAAAAAGATTTGTTATCATTTTCAATTTAGGGAGGGTAAAGTTAAAGAGGAGGATGAATTTTGAGAAGGGTTAGATTGTAATATAAATGGATAATTTAGTATAGTAAAAAGAATCAGGGAGAAGGAGAAAAGAGTAAATAAAATTAATCATCTTATTGGAGCTATTTGTGGAATAAAGAAATATTATTATATAATAATTTTAATATGACATATTAATGTTATGCTTTAACTAATTTCTTCATCAGAAGTAGTTGTTAATTACTATAAAATGGTTTAAGAGACCAGTACTTACTTTCAGTCATCTGATGATGAATTAATAGAATTTAAAATTCATTTAATAAATATTTTGGTATTAGTTCTTTCAATTACGATCGGTATAAAACTATGATTGGCCCCACAAATTTCTGAACATTGACCAAAGAAGATTCCTGGTCGGTTTATGAAAAAATTTGTTTGATTGAGTCGCCCGGGTGTAGCATCAACCTTAACACCTAAAGCTGGCACAGTTCATGAGTGAAGAACATCAGCTGCTGTAACTAATATTCGAACTTGTGTATTAACAGGAAGAATAGTGCGATTATCAACATCAAGAAGACGAAATCCATTAGTAGGGAGTTCATTATAAGGAGTTATATAAGAATCAAATTCATAAGGATTATTAAAGTCTGTATATTCATAACTTCAATATCATTGATGACCAATAGTTTTAACAGTAATTATTGGATCTATTGATTCATCTAGTAGATAAAGTAATCGTAGTGATGGAAGGGCAATAAAAATTAATGTTACTGCGGGGAGAATAGTTCAAATTACTTCAATTGTTTGGCCTTCAAGAAGGAATCGATGTGTATATTTATTGAAGAATAATCTTCCTATAATGTAAGCTACTAGAACAGTAATAATTAAAAGAATTATTAATGCATGATCATGAAAGAATGTAAGTTGTTCTATTAGGGGGGTAACACTGTTTTGTAAATTTAAATCTGATCAAGTTGCCATTTGGGTTCTAATAAAAGATTTAAGTCTTTATATGTAGGGCTTAAATCTACTGCACTTTTCTGCCATATTAGAAGTTAATTAATATCGGCAACTCAGAGTAACTATGTTCAGCCGGAGGAAGGTTTTGATATCATTCCAATGATCTTACCATATTGAGGGGAAATAGGACGGCCCGTTGGGCAATTATACTCTCTCATATAATAAAAATGAGAAGTAAAATACCAATAAAAGAGATAGTTGATCCTAGGCTGGACACAACATTTCATGCTGTATAAGAATCAGGATAATCTGAGTATCGGCGAGGTATACCGGCTAACCCTAAAAAGTGTTGGGGGAAGAAAGTTAAATTTACCCCAATAAATATAATGGTAAATTGAATTTTAAGTCATTTATTATTTAATGTTAATCCTGTAAATAAGGGATATCATTGAATAAATCCTGCTATAATAGCAAATACAGCTCCTATAGAAAGAACATAATGGAAGTGGGCAACAACATAATATGTATCATGCAGAATAATATCAATTGATGAATTTGCTAATACTACTCCTGTTAAACCTCCAATAGTAAATAGAAATACAAATCCTAAAGCTCATAATAACGAGGGGCTATAATTTAGTTGAGTACCATGAAGGGTTGCTAACCAACTAAAAATTTTAATGCCTGTAGGAACAGCAATAATTATTGTAGCTGAAGTAAAGTAGGCCCGAGTGTCTACGTCTATTCCTACAGTAAATATGTGATGGGCTCAAACTACAAATCCCAGTAAACCGATGGCGAGTATAGCATAAATTATTCCTAAAGTTCCAAAGGCTTCCTTTTTCCCTCTTTCTTGGCTAATAATATGGGAAATTATTCCAAACCCAGGTAAAATTAAAATATAAACTTCAGGGTGCCCAAAAAATCAAAATAGGTGTTGGTATAAGATAGGGTCTCCCCCACCTGCGGGGTCAAAGAAAGATGTATTTAAATTACGATCCGTTAATAATATGGTAATGGCTCCTGCTAGAACCGGGAGAGACAAAAGTAATAAAAGTGCTGTGATTGCTACCGCTCAAACAAATAGAGGTGTTTGATCTAGAGATATTCCTGGTGCTCGTATATTAATTGTTGTAGTAATAAAGTTTACAGCCCCTAGAATTGAAGACACACCAGCTAAGTGTAAGGAGAAAATAGCTAAATCTACTGAGGCTCCAGCATGGGCAATTCCTGCAGAAAGTGGGGGATAAACTGTCCAACCTGTGCCCGCGCCATTTTCAACAAGACTTCTCGCAAGTAAAAGGGTCAGAGATGGGGGTAATAGTCAAAAACTTATATTATTTATTCGTGGAAATGCTATATCTGGGGCCCCCAATATTAAGGGAACTAATCAGTTTCCAAATCCTCCAATTATAATAGGTATAACTATAAAGAAGATTATAACAAAAGCATGGGCAGTGACAATTACATTATAAATCTGATCATCACCAATAAGGAAGCCCGGTTGTCCTAATTCAGCGCGGATAAGTAAGCTTAGGGAAGTTCCCACTATTCCTGCTCATGCTCCGAAAATGAAATATAAGGTTCCAATGTCCTTATGATTGGTTGAGAATAATCATTTGTACGGTAAGGTGGCTGAGTAATAGGCGATAAACTGTAAATTTTTTCACAGGTTTTAACCTTCTTACCAAAGCGACCTTATAGTCATAAATGATATTAGACTGCAATTCTGAAGGAGTAGATAACAACTACTAAGGTTTAAAAAAGATAATATTTTATTTACAGCTTTGAAGGCTATTAGTTTGCTTAACTTAAAACCTTAGTTTAAAGTATAAAGTAAACTAAGGTAGTTAAAGCTAATCCAAAAGTTGAAATTGAGGCTAAAATGGAAAGTTTAACAAATAAATTAAAATCAATCGGGGAGTGTAAATTTCATTTGGTATTGGAGTATATTAAAAGAATAGCTCTAAAGGTAATACGAAGATAGTAGAATAAAGTAATTAAGGTTATTATAACTATTATGGTAATGATAAATAGTTGGTTGGTTTCACTCAAACATTGAATTACAATTCATTTAGGAAGAAATCCCAAGAAGGGGGGTAATCCTCCTAATGAAAGGAAAGCAATGAAAAAGTAAAATTTAATAATTGGGTGATTGTTTATTAAAGGATAATTTTGGTTAATATGAAAAATATTCAAGCAGTTGAATAGAAAAATGATTGATGCTCTTAAAAAACTATATATGGAAAAATAGAAAATTCATAGATTTTCTCCTATTATTAGTGCTGCAATTATTCATCCGAGATGATTAATTGATGAGTAAGCTATGAGTTTCCGTAGTGACGTTTGATTTAAACCTCCTAATGATCCAATAATGGTACATGTAATAATAATTAATGTAAAAAAGAGGTTTATTTTAATTGTATATGATAGGAGAATTATTGGTGCAATTTTTTGTCAAGTTATTAAGATAAAGCAATTTCATCAATTTAATCCTTCTATAGTTCCCGGGAATCAAAAATGGAAGGGGGCTGCTCCCATTTTTAATATTAAGGCAGAACTAATTAAAGTTGAGAAGGGGAAATTAATGTTAAATTGAAATGTTAAGGAGGAAATAATATAAGAGGAAATAATTGAAAATAAAAGAATAGCTGAAGCATAAGCTTGAATTAAAAAGTATTTTAAAGAGGCTTCTGTTGTTAAAATATTTTTTTGGTTTGGTATTAAAGGAATAGATGAAAGTAGATTAATTTCTAATCCTATTCAAACCCCTAATCATGAGTTTGCTGAAATAGAAATTAAGGTTCCTAATATTAAACAGGAAGCAAAAAGTGTCTTTGAAAGATTTAAGTAAATTAAAAAGGAGGACAATCCTATTTACGGGGTATGAACCCATTAGCTTTACGTTTATTTAGCTGACCTTTTTATATTTAGGTGTATGAGGCACAAGAGTTTTTGATACTTTAAGGAATAGTTTAAATCTATTAAATATAATGAAGGTAATTTAAATTTACATAATTTACCCTATCACAGTAATCCTTTAATCAGGCACTTCATC